TACTAGGGATCAATTTTTGTTTATAAACTCCCCCGGGGGTTACGTACTCCCAGGAATAGGTATCTATGACAGTATCCAATTTGTAGCACCACCCGTATCTACAATCTGCATAGGGGTAGCCGCTTCAATGGCATCCTTCATTCTGCTAGGGGGAGAAATTACCAGACGCATAGCATTCCCTCACGCTTGGCGCCAAGGCGCTTTTTCTTTCTTTTTTTTATTTGAAAAAAAAAAAAGAAGACTATGCCTTCTCCATATTCAATAGCTATGTTCAATATGAATCATAAGTAATAATAGCATGGCACTTTAAGTTCGATATGAACAAACATTTTTTGTTTTTTTATAACACAAGATTACATATCGAAATAGTAGTATGAAACAAAGATGATTTCCTATCTGGCCCTTTTATTTTGATATTATATATATCATAGACCCATTCCAGCGTCACAAACCCCTTTTTTTTTACACACTAAAAGTTTCTTTCCGATACGGATATTTCTTTCTATTATAAAAGAAAGAGAGAGTAAAAAAAAAAAAAAGAAAGAGTAATAAAAAAGAAAGAGTAATAAAATGAAAAAAGAATTTTTTTCTTCCAGATAAAAAAAACCTTGGGATTGCTAAAACGAAATCACAAATCAATATAGAAAGCAACAGAACCTTCGTAGTATTTTTTGAATTCCTAAGAAAGGAATACGAAAAGAAGGACGGTAAATGGACTATTCAACAATCTGAAATCTGAATCGAATCTATTCTTTTTGTCTATTTTCTCTTTGTTTTTTATTCAATGGAAAGAAACAAAGTCAATGGAAAGAAGGAAATAGGAAAGGAAAGAAGTCGATGGAAACAAAGTCAATGGAAAGAAGGAAAAAAGAAAGAAAGTCAATGGAAAGCAGGAAAGAAGGGAGGAGGGTGCTGGAAAGAAAGTCAATGGAAATTCTATTGTGGAGCCGTATGCATCAAAAATGCCTGTACGGCTGTTCAGTTCTATCTTTTGTTTCTTCTTACGAGCTTACCAGATAGAAGAACCGTTCATGATGTTATATTATCAGGGTTATGATGCATCAACCTGCTAGTACCTTTTTTAAGGCAAAAACAGGGGAGTTAATCATGGATTCGGATGAAATAATGGATATTCGCAATATGATCTTAAGGGTTTACGCACAAAGAACAGGAAAGCCCGCGTGGGTTATAGCCCACGACATTGAGAGGGATTTGTTTATGTCAGCAACAGAAGCCGAATATTATGGTATTGTTGATCTTGTAGGACTGGACATTTGGGATATGTTATAAAATAAATGCATGAATTTAAAACCATAAAATTTTCCAGAATTGGATATTTTCTATGCATAAATTATTTCCATTCAATGGAATGGAAATAATTTCGAATCGCCAGGTTAAGATCGATCTAAACCAGTCCATTCTAAAATAGATACAATTCAACATGCCAACTATTAAACAACTTATTAGAAAGACAAGACAGCCAATCAGAAATGTTACGAAATCTCCCGCTCTTCGAGGATGCCCTCAGCGTCGAGGAACATGTACTAGGGTGTATGTGCGACTCGTTCAGATCATAAACTCGAACAAACGAGACAATTTTTCCAATATTAATCAATACAATAGATAGAATACAAAAACAATATTGATTTTCTCGAAAGGAAAAATGAGGATTTCTTGTATACTTTTTGGAATTTATGGTTTCCATTGGTGCAAACCCAATTGTCTCGATTTGGGACGAGAAGGAATTCCCCATGGTAGCAAATAAAATGGTTATACACTAAGCGGGGAAAATGAATGATATTTAAAAAGAAAAAGGATTCTGCTCCTATTTCTTGAAATAACGGACTAAGAGGGTCAGCTACCTAGTCAACTTTCATAATGAAATACCGTCACTGTATTGATAGCTCTTATTGTGAAAGGGGTTATTATTATATAATTTATGGGTAGAGCTAAAAAGTGTGAACTGTACAAGTTACCAATAATATTAATGAAATGAGAGATGGGGCTCCGGTGTATAGAGAGGACCTCACCGTTTAAGAAGTAACCATAGAAACGATGGAACCCGCAATTTTTTTTTTTCATATTTAGTTTAGTATTGGTAGAGTTTTTCTTATTTCCAAGTGAAGAAATAGAAATAATGAAATACCTGAAATAAAAAATCGCGGTTGGGAAGGTCATAGAAGCAAAAGCCATTGGAATTTATATTTTATATATTGGGATAATACGTTTTGTTATTAATCAAGAGATAAAAAGGGAAGGGAATGACTGAAAGAACACAAAGAAATTCGTTATTCATCAAAGTTTCATTTGATTCAATGACCAGAGTTAAACGAGGATATATAGCCCGGAGACGTCGAATCAAAACGCGTTTCTTTGCATCAACCTTTCGAGGAGCTCACGGAAGACTTACTCGAACTGGTACTGAACAAAAAATAAAAGCCCAGGCTTCCGCTCATCGAGATAGAGGCAGAAAAAAGAGGGATTTTCGTTCTTTGTGGATTACTCGTATAAATGCAGCAACTCGTGAGAATGAACTATGCTCCAGCTATAGTAGATTAATACATGATATGTACGAGAAACAATTACTTCTTAATCGTAAAATCCTTGCACAAATAGCTATATTAAACAAAAATTGTCTTTCTACGATTTCCAATAAGTAAATCAAATTCCTATTACTTATTACTTCTTATCTTCTTATTAACTTCTTATTAAATAATAGCTTATTACTTATTCAAATTGAAAATGAAATAATAGATATTAGAAACTTCTCGAAATTCTATAAATGTCATATCATATACAGTAATGAGTCAAAAAAAAATTCCCCGGAGAATGAACTCCGGGAAATTTGTAGGAATGAACGAGCATGTTTCAATAAAACAAAAAGATTTCTTTCTTCTTTCCCTTTTTTTTCTTAGAATTCTTAGAACACAAGAACCCAATGGGTACTATCTATTTTTTTGAACAAAATAGCAATCTGATGCTGAGTTCTGATTGCAATTTTCAGTTAATTGAGGCGTATACCTATCTCTTTCTGGTTTGAAGACCCTTCTGATTTCTAGGATTTCTAGGATTTTTTCTAGGATTTCCAGGATTTTTTCTAGGATTTCTAGAAAGCGCCCTTGCTCTCGCAAATTGTTTCTCATTATTAAGAAAAGGTAACAAAGATAAAATACGAGCTTGTTTTATAGCGATAGTAATTAATCGTTGTTGTCTCAAGGTCAATCGATTTACTCGCCTAGATAATATTTTTCCCTGATGACTAATAAATCGAGTAATTAAACTCATGTTTCGATAATCAATTTGATCCCCCGGCCTAATTCGGGACAAACGCCTACGCCCACGAAAAGGTTTCTTGAATTTCTTAAAAGGTTTCCTGAATTTCTTAAAGGGTTTCTTGAGTTTCGTCATGGTTTATTCCTTATTCCTAAAATATAAAAATATCAGATCCTAATAGGATTTTCTTTTTATGTATTGTGATATTCTATCTATATGTATTGTCATATTATATCTATTATATCCATATATATGTTATTATATCTATATCTCGCCTCGACTCTCTTCTTTTTCTTGGGGGGTTACTCCTACGGTTGAATTCAATCTATTTCTTATTCTTAATTTCCCCATGAATTGTATGCTTGCAACAATAAGGACAAAATTTTCTCAATTCTAATCGACTGGGTGTATTATGTCGATTCTTTTGAGTAATATATCTAGAAATTCCCGACGCTTTTTTATTAGTATCCTTTCGGGCACAACCGATACATTCCAAAATCACCCTTACTCTGACATCTTTACTCTTTGCCATAAACCCTCTTTCTTTGGATCAATTCAACTCATTTAGAAGAAAAGAAAATGAAAAAAAAAAATGGAAGTTACTAATAATGAAATATTCCATTATAATGGAATATTCCAATAAGAAAATTTTTTCTAACAATTAACCGTTTATTATTCTTATCCCAACTCCAGGATTTCCTTTTTGTAGCCTTTATTCTATGATTTCTACCCTGGACCCTCACCCCCCTTCCCCAAAAAAGGATCTTATACCCCCTTGATGTGATGCGATGCTGAAAATCAATACATTAGAATCAATCCATTTGGATTTGATTCTTTTTCCCCTTCCTATGCTAAACAACCAAAAAAAGGGTGGGGATGGGAGAAATTTGTCCCAATTTTTTGTATCTCTAATTTTCTTTATTTCTTCTCTCTCATTCTAATGGCAATGAAATAACTTGAATTAAAAAAAGGGAAATGACAGGGCATCGGGGAATAAACGATTAATTTCTATCAATAGACCCGCTAAAGACCCAAACCATAGAGTACTTAGCACAGGTGCCACAGAGAGATATGTTTTGATATCTCGCATTGGAAATCCTCCTTCTTTATTTCTTTATTGTAATACCTTATTGGAATACATATACAATATATACAATCGATCATATGCTCTAGTTAAGGATCGCCTGTACTTGATATTTTTACGCAAAATGCCTAACTTAACAACTAGATTAAGATATATGTACAATGAACTAGTCGATGAGATTTTCTTCTCCTTAAAAAAAGATAATAGACTCTTTCTTACTGAGTATTACCAATAACTATTTTGAGTGTTCAGGTATATTGTATATATTATAATATTATATGAAACCAAAAAGAAGAAAGAAAATGGCAAGAAACTTTTCTTTTTTTTAAGAAAAAAAAAAGAATGTGGAAAACAAGAAAGGCCTCTTATACAATGGAACTGTACAACAATTGGAAAAAGGGATGTAGCGCAGCTTGGTAGCGCGTTTGTTTTGGGTACAAAATGTCACGGGTTCAAATCCTGTCATCCCTACCTATTACTTCCCTATGGATAGTAACGAGGGGTTCATTAATCATTAATATATTAATTGAGGTTGATTAAATGAGGTTGATTCAAATTAGACATAATTTTTCATTTTCTCGTATTATATGCCTATGTAATATGCATATGCAATATGGATTTTTTCCGGGTCCAAAAACAAGAA